GAAAATGAAATGGGATTTCTGATCCAATAACAAGAAAGAATCCTATTTTTCTTTCAATCTATTGAATTTAGATTGAGTATGGATAAAAGATCTTACTATGTTATACTATGTTATACTATTCAATTCGCGACGATAAATCGATTTGATATTGTTATTTATAATATTGTTAGTATCATCAAGATACAATTCATATCAAGATACAATTCATACCTTTGAATTAATAGGAGTCCACTTTATCATCTCTATGGGATTAGATCCCGAATTATTGTGAAAGAAGAAAATAAAGAGATTATGGAAGTCAATATTCTTGCGTTTATTGCTACTGCGCTGTTCATTTTAGTTCCTACTGCCTTTTTACTTATCATATACGTCAAAACAGTCAGCCAAAATGATTAATTTGAATGAAACTTGAATTATTCATTTTTATCAATGATTGAAGAAATGAAAGGGTTTCAAACTCTATTTAAGTTTGAAATGAAATGTGGAATCAGAAGTATCTGAGATAGTGTGGTAGAAAGAACTATATATAGCTCTTTCTACCACACTATACAATTGAGTACAATTGAGTATTGTAGAATATTTCCTATTTCTTCATCTTCTTAGTACATAAAACAGAAAGTTGTATTGTATACAGAAAGAAGCTTTCTCTTATATATATATATTAGACGTATATCAAAATGAAATAGTCCTCAAATTTTAAATTTTTTCTCTACACCCATTTGTATGCATTTTGATCAATCCAAAAGAATTGCAAGCCCAACTCCTTGAATTCCTCATTTTTTATATCTCTTCTTATGCTTATTTATATGGATCCGGGGCCCATCGAAAGAATTAATGTAGGAAGAATAGTACGGGCATATACTATATACCATATAAATATACCATATAAATACCATATCATATATTAAAAAATTAGAGAAATCTAATAATATTAGAAATATTAGATATTTAAGTATTAGATATTAAAAATAATAAATAAAGAATAAAAAAAGAAAACTCTTTCTTTAATATTAATATAGGAAGAAATCTAATACTAATAGAATAAGAGAATATTACTAAGAATATAATACTACTAATATATCTAAGAAATAATATATAGATATAGATAAACTAAAGCAAGTCAAGTTTTTTTAAGCTTTCGCAAAATGATCACAATTGATATAAGTAGATTTTTCAGTAAAGTATTATTCCTATTCCTAGCTCTAAAGCCCACTCCTTCCCCATACTACAAGTGAAAGAGAAAATGTAAAAACTACCATTAAAGCAGCCCAAGCGAAACTTACTATATCCATGTGAATGATGCCCCCTATCCCTATCTCTATGAAATGAAGGAATGATTCCATTATTGATTCATAATCATAGTGGAATCAATGGTGCAGAGTCAAAACAGGATTAAGAAATTCCAAGTCTTTTTTTGTTGATCAGGCGACACCCAGATTCGAACCGGGGATAAAGGATTTGCAGTCCCCCGCCTTACCACTTGGCCATGCCGCCAAATTACATCCAAAACAGATAAAGAAATGAAGAAGAATAAAGAAGAAATAAATTCTATAATAAATTCTATGTAAAGTATATAAATTCTATAAGATTCTATTCTAAATTATTCTATATTCTATTCTAATTTATATATATTATATATATTTATATATTAAATATTCTATTACTATTATATTAAGATATTAATTAAGATATTAAATTAAGATATTAAGAATATTCTTTTAATATTCTTAATATTCTTAGACTTAGATATTCTATTTTATTCTCTTTCTATCCCTCTCCTCATTTTGATTTTAATTTTTTAATTTCTTTTATTTTTGGATCTTAAATCCCATTGTACTTATCCTTTTCCAAAAAAAATTCCTCTTTTTTCTTGGATCCGATTTATATTCTTTTCTTCGATTTATTTTATCTCAAAACACGCGTCGCTTAAAAACTTACCTTCTCTTTTCACTTTTCTATAGATCTATCGAATCTATAGAAAAGTGAAAAGATTCCCGGACCGGTCACAGACTGTAAAATGCAGGTCAATTTCGAATAAATTATTCTTTACTCCATTAACTATTGAATTCTTACTCTTTTACTCTTACTTACTTTTCTTACTTTGAATTAGCGAACAGCTCTTAATTTTGTATCTCCTTATCTTAATGGATGCAAAATCCAATTAATTTCCGACTAATCATTATCAATTACATGATCAATTCTAATTATAAGAAAATATATGTGTATATGTAAACCCCAGAAAAGTGTAAACTCTAGAACAGAAATTGTTATTGTTATACGTGGATACCAAGCCGGGTCTATTTCTTATGCACATATCCCTATATAGGATCATTGTGCTTGAATATTTCATTGAATATGAATAGAAGATAGATATTATGATAGAGTACGACCTAACCTAGGTTGCACCAAGTTCAATTCTTATAAAAGATGTGATATACGGATAGCTAGATAGCTATATCGTCATATACTTCCTAAAGATTACTCCTATGACTATATACGTACGCAATTCCATTGTATTTTATAAATTTTACTACCAAAAAAAGATTTGCGAATTCCTTTTTGAACATTCAATTGCGTGTGCTAAAAAAAAAGGGAAACTCTATGCTGTTCCTGATTCTTCTGTTTTTATCTCATTCATAGAGAGCAGATTCAATCCTAAACTCATTGATTTTTTCTTTTTTTGTACGCTGATCATAATATCATTAATATCATATTAATATCATAATAAAAGAATTAGGTATTAGATCTAAATTGGATCAATTTTTATATCCGATAAAAGACTCCATCAGCCTAAGTGACAGAATTTTTCCCAGGAATGCTTTATTAATTTCCATTTCTTTCTATTTGTACCTGTCTCAAGATCAAATTCGAACTTGCATCGGAAATGCCCTTCATTTCTCTGTCTTGCTTTCGTTCATACGATATATATGGATGGAGTTGACTAAAATTTTATGTGATTCAGTAAACAGAATATCCATTCCATCATTGCTAGATCAATTGGTAGGGTTCGATGAATAGTGAGCCAAAAGCCGATAATGGGATTTTTTCAATAAAGAGGAAACTTCAGATTAAGATGCTCCAGAATGGAAATGAGGGAATGTCCGCAATACCTGGATTTAGTCAGATACAATTTGAGGGATTTTGTAGGTTCATTAATCAGGGCTTGACGGAAGAATTTCATAAGTTTCAAAAAATAGAAGATAGAGATCAAGAAATTGAATTTCAATTATTTGTGGAAACATATCAATTGGTAGAGCCCTTGATAACAGAAAGAGATGCTGTGTATGAATCACTCACATATTCTTCTGAATTATATGTACCCGCGGTCTTAATTTGGAAAACCGGTAGAAAGATGCAAGAACAAACCGTTTTTATTGGAAACATCCCTATAATGAATTCTTTTGGAACCTCTATAGTAAATGGAATATACCGAATTGTGATCAACCAAATATTGCAAAGTCCCGGTATTTACTATCGTTCAGAATTGGAACATAACGGAGTTTCTGTCTATACCAGTACTATAATATCGGATTGGGGGGGAAGGTCGGAATTAGAAATTGATAGAAAAGCAAGGATATGGGCCCGTGTAAGTAGAAAACAAAAAATATCTATTCTAGTTCTATCATCAGCTATGGGTTCGAATATAAGAGAAATTTTAGATAATGTTTGTTACCCTGAGATTTTCTTGTCTTTCCCGAATGATAAAGAGAAAAAAAAGATTGGGTCAAAAGAAAATGCTATTTTGGAGTTTTATCAACAATTTACCTGTGTAGGGGGGGATCCAGTATTTTCTGAGTCCTTATGCAAGGAATTACAAAAGAAATTTTTTCAACAAAGATGTGAGTTAGGAAAGATTGGTCGACGAAATATGAACCGGAGACTGAATCTTGATATACCCCAAAACAATACATTTTTGTTACCACGAGATTTATTGGCTGCTGTGGATCATTTGATTGGAATTAAATTGGGAATGGGTACACTTGACGATATGAGTCACTTGAAAAATAAACGTATTCGTTCTGTAGCAGATCTATTACAGGATCAATTCGGATTGGCTCTTGTTCGTTTAGAAAATACGGTTCGAGGAACTATATGTGGAGCAATAAGGCATAAATTGATACCGACTCCTCAAAATTTGGTAACTTCAACTTCATTAACAACTACTTATGAATCGTTTTTTGGCCTACACCCTTTATCTCAAGTTTTGGATCGAACTAATCCGTTGACACAAATTGTTCATGGGCGAAAATGGAGTTATTTGGGTCCTGGAGGATTGACGGGGCGAACTGCTAGTTTTCGAATACGAGATATCCACCCGAGTCACTATGGACGTATTTGTCCAATTGACACGTCCGAAGGAATCAATGTTGGACTTATGGGATCATTAGCTATTCATGTGAAGGTTGGTTATTGGGGATCTATAGAGAGTCCATTTTATGGATTATCTGAGAGATCAAAAGAGGCACAGATGGTTTATTTATCACCAAATAGAGATGAATATTATATGGTAGCAGCAGGAAATTCTTTGGCCTTGAATCGGGATATTCAAGAACAACAGGTTGTTCCAGCTCGATATCGTCAAGAATTCCTGACTATTGCATGGGAAGAGATTCATCTTAGAAGCATTTTTCCCTTCCAATATTTTTCTATTGGAGCTTCCCTCATTCCTTTTATTGAGCATAATGATGCGAATCGAGCTTTAATGAGTTCTAATATGCAGCGCCAAGCAGTTCCCCTTTCTCGGTCCGAGAAGTGCATTGTTGGAACTGGGTTGGAAGGACAAACGGCTCTAGATTCGGGGGTTTCAGTTATAGCCGAACGCAAAGGAAAAATCATTTATACTGATACTCAAAAGATCATTTTCTCAAGTAATGGGGATACTCTAAGCATTCCATTGGTTATGTATCAACGTTCCAACAAAAATACTTGTATGAATCAAAAAACTCAGGTTCAGCGGGGTAAATACATTAAAAAGGGACAAATTCTAGCGGGCGGTGCGGCTACAGCTGGTGGGGAACTCGCTTTAGGAAAAAATGTATTAGTAGCTTATATGCCATGGGAAGGTTACAATTTTGAAGATGCAGTACTAATTAGCGAATGTCTGGTTTATAAAGATATTTATACTTCTTTTCATATCCGGAAATATGAAATTCAGACTCATGTAACAAGCCAAGGTCCTGAAAGAATCACTAAGGAGATCCCACATTTAGAGGCTCGTTTACTCCGAAATTTAGACAGAAATGGAATTGTGATGCTGGGATCTTGGATAGAAACAGGTGATATCTTAGTAGGTAAATTAACACCTCAGACAGCGAGCGAATCCTCATATGCCCCGGAGGATAGATTATTACGAGCTATACTTGGCATTCAGGTATCCACTTCAAAAGAAACTTCTCTAAGACTACCTATAGGGGGAAGGGGTCGAGTTATTGATGTGAGATGGATCCATAGAAGAGGGGTTTCCAATTCTAATCCAGAAAGGATTCGTGTATATATTTCACAGAAACGTGAAATCAAAGTAGGTGATAAAGTAGCTGGAAGGCATGGGAATAAAGGTATAATTTCTAAGATTTTGTCTAGACAAGATATGCCCTATTTGCAAGATGGAACGCCCGTTGATATGGTATTCAACCCATTAGGAGTCCCCTCACGAATGAATGTGGGACAGATATTTGAATGTTCACTCGGGTTAGCGGGGGATCTGCTAAAGAAACATTATAGAATAGGACCTTTTGATGAGAGATATGAGCAAGAGGCCTCAAGAAAACTAGTGTTTTCCGAATTATATGAAGCCAGTAAGAAAACAAAAAATCCATGGGTATTTGAACCCGAATATCCGGGAAAAAGCAGAATATTTGATGGAAGAACAGGAGATCTTTTTGAACAACCTGTTCTAATAGGAAAGTCCTATATCCTAAAATTAATCCATCAAGTTGATGATAAAATCCATGGACGTTCCAGTGGGCATTACGCACTTGTTACACAACAACCCCTTAGAGGGAGGGCCAAACAAGGGGGACAAAGAGTAGGGGAAATGGAAGTTTGGGCTCTAGAGGGATTTGGTGTTGCTCATATCTTACAAGAGATGCTTACTTACAAATCTGATCATATTAGAGCTCGTCAAGAAGTACTTGGTGCTACGATTATTGGGGCAACAGTACCTAACCCAGAGGGTGCTCCAGAATCTTTTCGATTGCTCGTTCGAGAACTACGATCTTTGTCCCTGGAACTGAATCATTTCCTTGTATCTGAAAAGAACTTCCAGATGGATAGGAAGGAAGCTTGATCTCAATGAATCAGAATTTTATTTTATGATTGACCAGTATAAACATCAACAACTTCAAATTGGACCAGTTTCCCCTCAACAAATCAAGGCTTGGGCAAAAAAGATTCTACCCAATGGAGAGATAGTTGGAGAGGTGACAAAACCCTATACTTTTCATTATAAAACTAATAAACCGGAAAAAGATGGATTGTTTTGTGAAAGAATTTCTGGACCCATAAAAAGTGGGATTTGTGCTTGTGGAAATTACCGAGGAATTGGGACTGAAAAAGAAGACCCGAAATTTTGTGAAGAATGCGGGGTGGAATTTGTTGATTCTCGGATACGAAGGTACCAAATGGGATACATCAAACTGACATGTCCAGTGACTCATGTGTGGTATTTGAAACGTCTTCCTAGTTATATTGCGAATCTTTTAGATAAGCCCCTTAGGGAATTAGAGGGCCTAGTATATTGCGATGTGTGATTTGATCGAAATTTTCATTTGACAGATTTGGACTGAGAAACTGTCATCCCATTTAATCTGATTGGGATGCCCCTGGCTCTGACATGTATCTTGGGAGGAGGAACATGAAGCTCAGAATTATGGGTGCATTCAAGATTTCAAAATGGAAGAAAAGGGGAATTGATCTATGGTCGATTCCGTAACAGATAATATAGGAATAGTTAGTTATACCTCGTGAAAAAAGACTTTTTGTGGAATTATACATTCCATTTCTTTAAAAAAGAAATTATGTTCAGGCAAGCGCAAGCGAATATGGTTACGGGAGCTTATCTATCGCATATATGCTTCAAGGGATAATAACCATCGAGGTGAGTAGAGACCTAAAAAAGATCCAATGGAACAATACAATATCATAGACAAAGAAATCCTTTAAGAGTCCCAAAATCTTCCTTTCAGGGGATTCATCATTTGAGGGGAAGTAGACTACTCAAGAATTTCACATTTCCTTTTTTTCGTAAACATAAAAGAAAGTCTAAAAGGTTAGAGTGAAAATCAAAAATCAAATAAGATAAGAATGAGGCTGGTCCTTACTGGGAACTTGAGTAAAGAGTAGCTTTTTGTAGGGTTTTCTCGAACAAAGTTTAAAAAGAAGAAGAACCCCTTTCTTTATTTGGTGTAACTACTTGAGCCGGATGAGAGGAAACCTTCATGTCCGATTGTGAGGGGGGGAATCCAATACTATAGGAACCTATCTCAATTTTTCTTTTGCTAG